AGCTAGGATCATAAAAAATCATGAAAATGAGAGTGATAACGTTTTGCACAAGGGTTTTCAATTTGATGAGATTTGGAGAAGAGGGCTTATTTAAATAAATACCAAGGCCTATCCTTTCTTGTGCGGGAAGAGTGTTGCTAGATACAACTTACCAAAAGCGCTCAAAGCATAACAAAAAAATGCAGTGTCTAAAGTTTCATTTTCGTTATTCGAGAAAAGCAGTCAAGTAACTAAAAAGGGAAGAAAAATGAATAGGACAGGGTACTTTTGATAGACTAAGTTCGATAAAGTTATCGAGTAAGGATGGAAATAGTCCTTTTCTTTTGGGTCTTGCTTGAAATATAGTCAAAAAATCTAGTTAAGTCTTTTTTGTTGTCAAATAAGAGAAATTTCTCTAGAATTTGATGGAATCAAAAAAGGCCCGGTTGGGTAGTGACCGGGCCAGGCCGTGGAAAGAAAAAGGCCTTTCGAAGAAAATCAAAGCAAGGAAGTCCTCGTTCTTTATCTTTCGTTTTCTTTATATTAGATCTTTTGAGTTTTGACTTTATCGAAACGGAATAGTTAAGAAAAGTTTTACATATCTTGAGAATCAAAATAAAGAAGAAGAAAGAACGACGGTTTTGAATCCTTTTTTCATGTGGAATGTAACATATTAATAATTATAATTATCTTTTTCAATAGGGAGAGATGGCTGAGTGGACGAAAGCGGCGGATTGCTAATCCGTTGTACGAGTTATTCGTACCGAGGGTTCGAATCCCTCTCTTTCCGTTTTCGTCGATGACTTGATATTTTCTTTTCTTTCAAATTTCACAAACCCCTTTTTCCTAGTTAAATGTGTGGAATAGATAAAAAATGTTAAGAAAATGAAAAAATCAAGATAGAAAAACGAAAAAACCTTTATTCTTCACGTCCAGGATTGCGTCCTGGGTCATTAGATAGGAATCCAAAGATGAAGAGAGAAACAAAGAATATTACTACTGTGTAAACGAAAAGTTTGAGCGTAAGCATTACACAATCTCCAAGAGCCTTTTTGTTTGGAAAAACGAGAAAAGAGAATAGATCGTCCATTTTTCTACCCCATATTCTATTTTGACACCAAGAAATGAAGTGCTTTCTCGAACTCGAAAATAAGTCTATCAGGTCAAATAAGAGTGTTTGATTCCCCAAGATGACTTCATGCCCATAATGAGATATGGGCGTGGGACCCTAATTATGTATAAAATCACATAGAAATTAAGGCCTTGCACTGGAAAAAGGGCCAGAATGGGGAAATGTGGCGGGCCAGATTTGATTTCTCGCGGCGATCCATGAATTTCAACGTTTGCCTCAAAGATTGATGCGGGAAAGACTTATTTGATCTTATCAATCGTTAGAAATTTTTCTCGAAGAAATCATGCATTTTCTAGGATAGTCTAGGATAGTATTAAGTATCTTATCGAAAACTTACAGCAGCTTGCCAAACAAAGGCTAAAAGAAAAAAGAACAGGGGTATGACTGGCATAATATCTATGATTGGATTTAAAAAAGCATAGGCCTCGGGCAATTTGGCAAAGAAAAGACTAGTTGGATAAAGGGCAGAATTAAGACAGATACAGATCAAACTAAAGAGATTAAGCATAGCAAACATTTTGTTCTTGGCGATAATTGCAATTTGATTGAGTTCTTGAGATAAGGAAAACGGAAGAAAGTAAGGTAGACAAAAAAATCCTTCTTTTTCTTTGAACCGGCCCAATCAAAAATCCTCCAATTCTCAAAGGCGAATAGAAGAAATCATATTTTCATCTACTATTTTAATTACATTCTATCTAATGATCAATAAATTCAGTCGAATTCTATACCTACACGGGTCAAATTCCTAGCACAAACCTAGAATCTATATAATTCCATTATCTCTTCTCTATTATCTCTTCTCTAGAATCTCTTAGCGTAAAACTGTCGCTAAAGATTTGGGCAGGCCTTGACAAAGATTTATTGTATTAATATAATATGAATTATCTAAACAAATTAATATAATATGAATTATCTAAACAAAATAAACGTGACACGGGTGGTTGCGAAAGATCTTTCTTTTGACTATAATATGAATTATCTAAACAAAATCAACGTGACACGGGTGGTTGCGAAAGATCTTTCTTTTGACTATAATATGAATTATCTAAACAAAATCAACGTGACACGGGTGGTTGCGAAAGATCTTTCTTTTGACTATAATATGAATCATCAAATGAATCAACGTGACACGGGTGGTTGCGAAAGATCTTTCTTTTGACTATAATATGAATCATCAAATGAATCAACGTGACACGGGTGGTTGCGAAAGATCTTTCTTTTGACTATAATATGAATTATCTAAACAAAATCAACGTGACACGGGTGGTTGCGAAAGATCTTTCTTTTGACTATAATATGAATCATCAAATGAATCAAAAAAATCAACGTGACAATGGGGCGTAGCCGAGTGGTAAGGCGACGGGTTTTGGTCCCGGTAATCGAAGGTTCGATCCCTTTCGTCCCAAGGCGCATATGAATTTGATGCGCTAGTAGGCTCAAAAATGGCTAGATCCATATATTTTTAAGATAAACAACTTTCCAAATGAAAAGAATTCAGAACTCTTATTCTTTAGATTACTGCGGGGGTAACTCTTGGTCTTTGGATTGCTGCGGATGTAATGGTTTTACCAATCTTTCGATATATTGTCCGAAAGACTCCTATAGGAAAGATGGTATAAAGAAAGACAGGATAAATGGGAAGAAGTTTCCCGAGTTGGAAAAGGAAAGTCTTTTTCCACAAACAGACGAGACTAGGCGAAAATTTCTTTCTGCTCGGAAAGAGCACGAACCGGCGCTCACGTGCCCCCATCAGAAAAAATGCCATGGGTACAAGCACTCTTACAATAAGGGTCATTGCGAGACCTACTCTAACGATACTTGTAAGATTTTTTTGGAAGCCTTCCATTCGGGAAATGTTGCGGGTGAAAGGTGGATCAAAAAAAAGATCCAGCGCCTCTCAAAAAATCGTAATGCGCTGGAGGCCTTCCAAGGGACTATTAAATCCCTCCTAAAAGAGGCAGCACAAAAACCAAAAACCGAGCTCAATGCTTGGAACCTTGGATTTTGGCATGGGGCATTCCTCCGTTTGAAAACGATAAGCCCCGAGGATTGATAAACTGATCTGATCCTCTAAACGAATCAATCCTATGGTTCATAGAACCAATCTTCCAGTCGAAGATTTATTCATAAGACATTATTATGTCTATGTACCGACTGAACCAATGACTAGTCATGATTCCACAATTGAATCAGTTCCATAGGGGTTCCAAATTAGAGGAATGTTATGGTTAAACTTCGTTTAAAACGCTGTGGTAGAAAGCAACGTGCGACTTATCGAATCGTTGCAATTGATGTTCGCTCCCGAAGAGAAGGAAGAGATCTTCGGAAAGTGGGTTTTTATGATCCGATAAAGAATCAAACGTATTTAAACGTTCCTGCTATTCTATATTTTCTTGAAAGGGGTGCTCAGCCTACAGAAACTGTTCGGGACATTTTAAAGAAGTCGGAGGTTTTTAACGAACTTTGCCCCAATCAAATAAAATGGAATTAATTTAAGGAAATAAGGGGGGTATATGCTACCCCTTTCTAGAACTTTTCTCTATTTTGTTTATTTATTGACTAAATTCGAGATCTTTTTCGACTTCTTATTTTTTCTTCCCCTAGCTAAACTTTTTTGTATCTATGTAGTGCCAATCTAACTCAAGTCCTTATTTTTTGGAATATTTTTCAACCGAATTTCTTATCTTTTTTCATTATATTCTTTTCTTAACCTTTATATTGACAACAATGCATTGAACAAATATAATGCAGCGTGATAAAGGGATCTCTTTTTTTATAAAGAGATCTCTTTATTTCCGTCCCATCGGTTTGGTTTTTGCCTTACTTTAGTCAAAAAAGGGGTTCGTTGGATGCGCTTTGATAGACGCATTTTTGCTTGAAAACGTGAATAACAATGACATAAGGAAGGATCTATCATTTTTTTCTGGTTTTTCTGTTATCGGAAAATTTCTTGTATTTTTATCTGAGTTATTTCGTTTTCTGTTCTTAATCGATTCGAAAATGGGTTTTTATGCTTTGATTTGATTCGCTCGTCAAATCATTTTTTTCATTCTGATTATATCTACATACTTTTTTCTTCTATTCGGGTTGCTAACTCAACGGTAGAGTACTCGGCTTTTAAGTGCGACTCGGATCTTTTACACATTTAGATGAAGCGATGAATTCATCCATACCATCGGTAAAGTTTGGAAGACCACGACTGATCCTAAAAGGGAATGAATGGAAAAAATAGCATGTCGTAGCAACCAATAGTTCTGAGAATCTTTTCTTCTTTCCCGATCGGGACAAAACTTTGTTTAACTTATTGGAAGGGAGTCAAATGGATTCAATTTCAAGTTGGGTCAAATGAATAAATGGATAGAGCCCTCTGGCTTCAATTAATTTAATGAAATTATAAGGAACGAAAAAGCAACGAGCTCCCATTCTTAATTTGAATGATTACCCGATCTAATTAGACGTTAAAAATATATTAGTGCCTGAATACGGGTAAGGGCTTATCCGAGAAGCGGATTCTTTATTTTTTCATGAATCCTAAATATTAGCATTCTCCATTCCAGAATGGAGCTGTGTGTGTATAAGAAAGAGTAGATTGATAACAAAATTTCCAAAATCAAAAGAGCGATTGGGTTGAAAAAATAAAGGATTTCTAAACATCTTGTTATCCTAGAACGAATATAAACGACTTCAAGAAAATGGAAAAAAGAGAGGATTGAGAATCCGTTGATAAGTTTACCTGTATCCGAGGTATCGCTTCCTTATCTTACTCGAAAAATACCTTGTTTTGACTGTATCGCACTCTGTATCATTTGATAACTCCCAAAATCCTCTACCTTTGGTTCAAATAGCATTCAAAATGGAGGAATTTCAAAGCTCTTTAGAGCTCGATAGATTTCAACAACACGACTTCTTATATCCACTTATCTTTGAAGAGTATATTTATGCACTTGCTCATGATCATGGTTTAACAAGATGCATTTTGTTGAAAAATACAGGTTATGACAATAAATTCAGCTTACTCATTGTGAAACGTTTAATTACTCGAATGTATGACCCAAATTTTTGGATTCTTTCTATGAATGATTCTAAACAAAATCCACTTTTGGGGCGCAATAAGAATTTTGATTTTCGGATGATATCCGAGGGATTTTCGGTCATTATGGAAATTCCATTTTCGCTCCGATTCCTATCTTCCCTAGAAAAGCGCCAAAAGAAAGGGAAAGAGATAGTCAAATTCGCTAATTTACGATCAATTCATTCCATTTTTTCTTTTTTAGAGGACAAAATTTCACATTTAAATTATGTGTTCGATATCCTAATACCTTACCCAATCCATCTCGAAATCGTGGTGCAAGCTCTTCGCTACTGGCTAAAAGATGCTTCGTCTTTGCATTTATTAAGAGTCTTTCTCCACGAGTTTCATAATTGGAATAGTCTTCTTACTTCAAAGAAAGTCAGTCCTTCTTTTTCAGAAAGAAATCAAAGATTCTTCTTCTTCCTATATAATTTTCATGTATATGAATACGAATCCGTCTTTGTCTTTCTTCGTAACCAATCTTTTAATTTACGATCAACATCTTTTAGAACGCTTCTTGAACGAATCTATTTCTATGGAAAAATAGAGCATCTTATAGAAACCTTGACCGGGGCTTTTGAAGCCAATCTATGGGTCTTCAAGGACTCTTTCATGCATTATGTTAGGTATCAAGGAAAAGCAATTCTCGCTGCAAAAGGTACGTCTCTTTTGATGCATAAATGGAAATATTACTTTGTCAATTTCTGGCAATCTTATTTTGACCTTTGGTCTCAACCACGAAGAATCCATATAAACCAATTGGCAAACCATTCCCTTGACTTTCTCGGTTATTTTTCAAGTGTGCGGCGAACGACTTCAACGATACGTAATCAAATGTTAGAAACTTCATTTGTAATCGATCATGCTATTAAGAAGTTTGATACTATTCTTCCAATGATTCCCCTGATTTCATCCTTGGCTAAAGCCAAATTTTGTAATATATTAGGGCATCCTATTAGTAAGGCCATTTGGATCGATTTATCAGATTCTGAGATTATTGACCGATTCGGGCGTATATCCAGAAATCTTTCTCATTATTATAGCGGGTCTTCCAAAAAAAAAACTTTGTCGCGAATAAAGTATATACTTCAACTTTCTTGTGCTAGAACTTTAGCTCGTAAACACAAAAGTACTGTACGGGCTTTTTTGAAAAGATTCGGATCGGAATTATTCGAAGAATTCTTTACGGCGGAAGAACAAGTTCTTTCCTTGACCTTTCCAAGAGCTTCTTTTATTTCGCAGAGGTTCCATCAAAAACGGGTTTGGTATTTAGATATTATTTGTATCAATGATTTGGCCAATCATGACTGATTCGTTATGAAAGCGCGTAAATGAAAATTTTGATTAGAATTGAATCTAATAAATAGCAATAATGAAGAACTAACAAAATTTTTCCTTATTTCTATTCTGAAATTTACTTGTAAGAAGGGTCTAAGTATTCCACTTTTTGTCTAATGGCGGAACTTAATTTTAGATGTATACAGAGGGAAAGCCGTGTGCAATGAAAAATGCAAGCACGGCTTGGGGAGAGGTTGTTACTTATTTAACCGGTAACATTATCTACTCCATCCGACTAGTTCCGGGTTCGAATCCCGGGCAACCCATTGTTCTGTCCTGTGAGATTGTTACTTATTTAACCGGTAAAGTAGAATAAAGTAGAATTATGGGTAGGAATTTAGATTTATTGAATACGGAAAGAGAAGACTACCTTTGCTCGGTTTAGGTAAAGGTATACGAAGAAATTCCTATTTTGTATCGTTGACAATCTTTCCAATGAAACGTACCAAAGAGAGTAGTTTTTCAAACTTTAGCTTGGGCATAAATATGGCTGGTCATTCCTCTACCCATATGAAGGATTATTAGATTCGATTGGGGTTAGGTTCGATTGGCGTTTTTAAACGGACTCGTGTTAGAATTGTAACTTCCAAAACAAAATTCACTCGGATTTTGGAATGGATAGGGTTCTAGGGCTATACGGACTCGAACCGTAGACTTTCTCGGTAAAACAGACCAAACTTATTCTAATCAAAGTGATCTGAGCTGTTTTAAAGACCCAACATGCATTTTTGTGCATTGGGCTCTTTCATTAACGGATATAAAGATCCGCCAGTCTGCCATATTTTTTGACCGCAAAAAGAGATGGCTCCATGTGCTCTGAGTCATTATTTGGATTCAGATTCAGGAACACTACCAGAGTGTTTCAAGGGGGTTTTATCTTGACGTAGGTCTGCCTATGGCCTAGATTAACCTAAGTTAAATCAAGTCTCTCTCGCTCTGTTTAAAAAACAAATATGAAACTTCATACACCTTAAAGTTC